GAATTTTTGTTTCTGTGTGGTGTAATTATAAGAAATTCTTTGGTTGTTATTTACTTGCAATGGTGATCCATAAATAATATATGAGTCCGTCTTCCTTTCATAATTATCATAACTAATAGATTTATATGATAAAAGGTCATATCTATAGTATTTTTTAAAATTCTCGTTTTTATTTGGGTTTGGTAATGAATATACTTCAAAATCGTTTTGTTTTTTGTAATGAAGTAATCGGTCTTTTGAATCCCATTTTGTTAAAATTTTTTTTTGAGTTATACGGCCTTGATTGATTGTATTTCGCCATTTTTGTGGTATTAATGCAGACCATCTAATCTGAGATAAATTGTATTGATAATGACCTCTTAACCAGTTTTTCCATTGATTCGTTCCAGAACTTGGAAATTTCGTATGCTCTAATTCGGAATGAAATATTCCTTGTGTTCCAAAAGAATCCTTTATTGCAGTCTTAAGAAAAAAAGAAGTTCCATGATATTCAAGAACAGATCTTAACTTATATAAATTAATAACTCGGGTTTGGGATAATTTGTAAAATACATATGCTTGCGACAAGGAGGATAAGTCAAAAAAAAGATGTGAATTTTTCTTACTATTCCTAATATTATAAAGTGACTTTTTTATAGTCGAAATAAAGTGAATTGTATTTTTATTTGTTTTATTAATTGTTTCTTGGTTTGTTTCATTATTGTAAATGTATTTATATTTTTTAATAATTTTTTTTGTTGATTCAAGAACAAGTTGTGTATACATTCTGGCAATATTAATGATATATAGAAAGATATCTATGTATATTTTTTCAATAAAAATTTTTAGAAAACCCTGTAATTTACAGATTAATTGAGTATTTCTTCTTTTTAATATTTGCCAAATATATTTTGGGGATTCTACATTATAACTTCTTTTATTAGGACTACTTTTTATTCCTGGAGTTCCTTTTTTTTTTTCTTTTGTAATACTCTTTATTTTCTTTCTGATTGTGCTTGTTCTATCAGTTATATTTTTAATTTTTTTTTCTCTCAGTGAATAATTTGTCCAATCTGTAGATCGAATTTTTTTAAACGAGTTATGAATTGTCTGATTGCTGATTATAGAACCTTTTTCTTGGTTAGTTTCACCGGATTCATATACTTCTTTCAATCTAAATAGAGTTAGATTTACTTTTGAGAGCTCTTTTTTTATTCTTTTTAGAAACATAAATAAAACGTTTTTGATAAACCCCCTTTTTGTTTCTTTTGAACCTTGTAGAAAATTTTTTGTTCTTCTTATTAAAACTCTTAGAGCTAGAAAATCCTTAAAAATGGGCTCAAAAAAGGAAGGTCTTTTTCGGGGAGAACCAAAAGGAAGGTCAGTTTCCATTCCAATAGCCGTTAAAAAACAAGAATTATCTTTTTTTTGCTCTTTTTTTAGATCTCTATAAGAGGTCCGCGACTTAGGCTTAGATCTGTACCAAGGTTTCAAACAGAAGGGAAATATTATTTTTATCTGAATACCTTCTGCTAACCAATTTTCGGGAAATTCTGTTTCTGATAATTGAACACCGTTATAGGTACATTTAATATGCTTTTCTCTCTTCCATTCATGGAAATCCTCAGACCACTCAGGGGGTTGGAATAATAAGATACGCCCGATATTTTTAACTATTATCAATGAAGGTAATATAATAGATTTTCTAAGCATCGATTGAATTATTAATAGAAAACTTCTTGTTGTTTGCGAAAATGGAACGAGATCCCAGATTTCCGGCAGTTCTATCCGCGCTTTTTCCTTTATGCTGTTCTCCTCTTCTTTCTCTCTTCTTTTTGTCTGTTCTTCTGTATAATCTTTTAATTCTGCCCCTTTGCCCATCCAATTTATAAAAATAAGTTTCATCAGTTCGGAGATATCAAAAGAAAAAAGGGGGGATTTTTTTCTTCTGTTCAAAAAAAGTGGGGAGTGCGCATTTGCTTCAAACAATTTACAAATAACAGTTTTACGCCTTTGAGTACGCATAGAACCTTTGATTATGTCTCGACGAAAATTCGATTCTTGCGAATATTCTATCGTATATAGCAGGTCCTTTGGGTCACGATTTTCAGAATTCCATTTGTTAGGAGTAAAAACTACTATATCGTAAATTTTTCTTGAACGAATCTGATGGCCCACTGGTACGCCTTCTTTAATTCGGCCCGTCTGTTGTTCCAACTCGGTAATAAATTTGTCTGACCATCGAGGGACTTTTTTACTGATTTCTTTTATTCCAAAAGATTTTTTTTTTATTTTGTGACCATTAGGGCTAGTTAGAATTGCATTTAATAAAAATTTTAGAAGTTTTGCTTCATTTTCTGAACCACCTCTTCCTTGTTCTTTTTCTGAAAATAAGGAAGGGCCCTTCAAATTTAAACCCGATCCTGATTCTCTATCAAATTTACTGATTAAAGTAAAAAAATGACTAATTTCTGTTGAAAATCTTTTTTTATCAAATGGATCTATTTTATGTTTAAACTCT